ACCATTGTGTTGAAAGATATATCCTTAGCTGAAGAATACGATTCTAATTATTTAGATAATTAAATATACTAATATAATTAAGTAATAAAAAATGTATCTTATGGTAAAAAAAAGATGTATATAAATAAGTACAGGGATATGTCGTATCATGATATGTATAGTAGTGAGGAAACATGGGACAAAAAATAAATCCACTTGGTTTCAGACTTGGTACAATCCAAAGGCATCATTCCCTTTGGTTTACCCAAGCAAAAAACTATTCTGAAAGTCTACAAGAAGATAAACAAATACGGGATTTGATCAAAAATTATGTACAAAAAAATATGAGAATAGCTTCTGGTGTCGAGGGAATTGCACATATAGAGATTCAAAAAAGAATCGATCTTATTCAAATCATAATCTATATGGGATTCCCAAAGTTATTAATAGAAGGTAAATCGCGAAGACTCGAAGAATTACAGATGAATGTACAAAAAGATTTAAATTGTGTAAACCGTAAACTCAACATTGCTATTACAAGAATTGCAAAACCTTATGGAAACCCTAACATTCTTGCAGAATTTATAGCTGGACAATTAAAAAATAGAGTTTCATTTCGTAAGGCGATGAAAAAAGCTATTGAATTGACTGACCAGGCAGATACAAAAGGAATTCAAATACAAATTGCAGGTCGTATTGACGGAAAAGAAATTGCACGTGTTGAATGGATCCGAGAAGGTAGGGTTCCCCTACAAACGATTCGAGCAAAAATTGATTATTGTTCCTATCCAGTTCGAACTATCTATGGGGTATTAGGGATCAAAATTTGGATATTTGTAGACGAAGCATAATAAACCCTCAGTTTCGTTTCTGTTCTATCTACTGGTAATGATTGAAGAAAAAACTATTTTATTCTTTGTCTAATCAAACCAAACAAAAAGGAAAACTTCGACAATTCTATAGGGTTGAATAAAAATTAGATAAACCATTTGATATAATTGCTATGCTTAGTGTGTGACTCGTTGATTTTTTTAAGGTTATAAAAAAAAAAGACTAATCCATAGTATCAACTAAGAACTATAGAACTAATAACCAACTCATCGCTTCGCATTATCTGGATCATAAAGAAACAGTTAAGATAGGATCTATTGGTCATATCATTGTAGCAACTGAAATCTTTTTTTGCATAAACAGAAAAACAAATAGGATTATTGAGTTTGAGTTGTAAAGCACAATTTCCAAGGATGTGGATAAGTGGAATGGTGAGAGAAAGAGAGAGAAACTAGCAATGATATATGATTCCAATCGAATATGTAAGGTCTCTAAATAATCTCATAAAAACAATGTATCTAATAAAGCATCAATATTGAGATTCATCCCTAATTTGTTGATAGAACAACAAAAAGAGCTTCGAGCCAAGAATGATTAAGAGGATTGACTCAAGAATAAAGTCCACGAAGAGCTCCATTGTCAAATATTCAGACCTAACCATTAATCGAGAAGCGATGGGAACGACGGAACCCATGAATGCAGAAGATTCTCTTGAACATGAATCCTAATGATTCATTGGGTGGGATGGCGGAACGAACCAGGAACCTTTTCATTAATTAGGAAAAGTCCTAGGCTAACCCAACAGCTGAACTAGATATTGAAAGAGTAAATATTCGCCCGCGAAAATTTGATTTTATTGGATTGTTCAATTGTAAGCGATCTGATACGATAAAAATAAATTAAAATAAAGATGATACAGAAAAACTCGAATTATCTATAACTAGAAATATATATATATTTAGTTATATACCAAAAAAAGTATAGAAGAATTTCAAATAAACTAGATAAAATTGGAAAGAATCCATAGATTCAGGGTATTATTCATTACTTACATAGATGAATATCCTGCTTAAATATTTAGCAATGTTTTCTTTTGATTCGCGAGGAGCTGGATGAGAAGAAACTCTCATGTCCAGTTCTGGAGTAGAGATGGAATTGCAGAACACCCATCAACTATAACCCCAAAAGAACCAGATTTCGTAAACAACATCGAGGAAGACTGAAGGGAATTGCATATCGAGGTAATAGTCTTTGTTTCGGTAAATACGCTCTTCAGGCACTTGAACCTACTTGGATCACATCTAGACAAATAGAAGCGGGTAGACGAGCAATGACACGAAATGTACGTCGTGGTGGAAAAATATGGGTACGTATATTTCCAGATAAACCGGTTACAGTAAGACCTGCAGAAACACGTATGGGTTCGGGTAAAGGATCCCCCGAATATTGGGTAGCTGTCGTTAAACCGGGTAGAATACTTTATGAAATAGGGGGAGTAGCAGAAAATGTAGCCAGAAAAGCTATTCAAATAGCAGCATCCAAAATGCCTATACAAACTCAATTTATTCTTTCGGAATAGAAATGTAAAATGAAAGGCAAGAAGTCTTTCCTTTGGATTAACAAAAAAATTTCGGGTTTCTTTTTTGGACAAAGAATATTTCTTTTTTTTTTCTGCGCCCCTTTTCCATTTTAAAAATAGATTAAAAAATGATATGATCCAACCCCAGACCCTTTTGAATGTAGCGGACAACAGCGGGGCGCGAAAATTGATGTGTATTCGAATCATAGGAGCTAGTAATCGCCGATATGCTCATATTGGTGACATTATTGTTGCTGTGATCAAAGAAGCAGTCCCAAATATGCCTTTAGAAAGATCTGAAGTGATCAGAGCTGTAATTGTACGTACTTGTAAAGAACTCAAACGTGATAACGGTATGATAATACGATATGATGACAATGCTGCAGTTGTTATTGATCAAGAAGGAAATCCTAAAGGAACGAGAATTTTTGGTGCGATTGCACGAGAATTGAGACAGTTAAATTTTACTAAAATAGTTTCATTAGCCCCTGAGGTATTATAACACGAAATCGCGATATAGTTATAGTCAAATTTACTTGAATGAAATCGATTAATTATTAGTAGATTATGTCTCACGTATATACCTTTAATAATTTTTTAAAAGCATGTTTATTATATCCAAATTTTGAGAAACCACTAATTTTAGTTCATCATGGGTAGAGACACTATTGCTGATATAATAACTTCTATACGAAATGCTGACATGAATAGAAAAGGAACAGTTCGAATAGCATCTACTAACATCACTGAAAACATTGTTAAAATACTTTTACGAGAAGGTTTTATCAAAAATGTGAGGAAACATCGGGAAAACAAAAAATATTTTTTGGTTTTAACCCTGCAACATAGAAGAAATAGTAAAGGACGATATAGAACTGTTTTAAATTTAAAAAGGATAAGCCTACCTGGTCTACGAATCTATTCTAACTACCAACGCATTCCTAGAATTTTAGGTGGGATGGGAATTGTAATCCTTTCTACTTCTCAAGGTATAATGACAGACCGAGAGGCTCGACTAGAAAGAATCGGCGGAGAAATTTTGTGTTATATATGGTAATCCTTCTAATATCCGAATTAGAGCGGAAACTTCCTCTTTGTGAAAAAAAAAAGCGAAAGGACGGGTGGTCTAATATCACTCCTCCTTCATTAGTTGATACACCAAGGAGGTTTTACCTCAAATGAAAGAACAAAAGTGGGTTCATGAAGGTTTAATTACTGAATCACTTCCCAATGGTATGTTCCGGGTTCGTTTAGATAATGACGACCTAATTCTAGGTTATGTTTCAGGAAGGATCCGGCGTAGTTTTATACGGATCCTACCAGGAGATAGAGTCAAAATTGAAGTAAGTCGCTATGATTCAACTAGAGGCCGTATAATTTATAGAATTCGCAATAAGGATTCGAAGGATTCGATCGATTAGATGGTTTTTTATTTGACCATGCAACATTATTTTCGGGAGGATACAATTCCAGATTGCAAATTTCAAGAAACTTAGTTTCTTCCAAGAATCACCGAATCAAGTCATAATTAAGGTAAGGAATGCAAAATATGAAAATAAGAGCCTCCGTTCGTAAAATTTGTGAAAACTGTCGACTGATCCGCAGGCGAGGACGAATTATAGTAATTTGTTCCAACCCGAGACATAAGCAAAGACAAGGTTAATCTTTCGAAAATAACTCTCGAAAGAACCCTAAGGACAAATAAAGGATTCGTTTTGACATGAAATGGATATATCCATATACCTCTGACTCCTATTTATGAGATGATAAAATATGGCAAAACCTATACTCAAAATTGGTTCACGCAAAACCGGACGTCTTAGCTCACGTAAGAGTGGACGCAGAATTCCAAAGGGAGTTATTCATGTTCAAGCAAGTTTCAACAATACCATTGTAACGGTTACAGATGTAAGGGGTCGGGTGGTTTCTTGGTCCTCGGCCGGTACTTGTGGATTCAGGGGTACAAGAAGAGGAACACCATTTGCTGCTCAAACCGCAGCAGGAAATGCTATGCGTACAGCAGTGGATCAAGGTATGCAACGAGCAGAAGTTATGATAAAAGGTCCCGGTCTTGGAAGAGATGCAGCGTTACGAGCTATTCGTAGAAGCGGTATACTATTAAGTTTCGTACGAGATGTAACCCCGATGCCCCATAATGGCTGTAGACCCCCGAAAAAAAGGCGTGTGTAGAACTAAACACTGAAGAGATTTCAAGAGAAATAAATGATTCAATGATCAAATCAAATAATATTACTATGGTTCGAGAGAAAGTCACAGTATCTACTCGGACACTACAGTGGAAGTGCGTTGAATCAAGAGCGGATAGTAAGCGTCTTTATTATGGACGTTTTGTTCTGTCTCCGCTTCGGAAGGGTCAAGCCGATACAATAGGTATTGCAATGCGAAAAGCTTTGCTTGGCGAAATAGAAGGAACATGTATCACACGTGCAAAATCTGAGAAAATACCACACGAATATTCTACCCTAATAGGGATTCAAGAAGCAGTACAGGAAATTTTAATGAATTTGAAAGAAGTTGTATTGAGAAGTAATCTGTATGGAATTCGCAACGCGTCTATTTGTGTCAGGGGTCCTGGCTCTGTAACTGCTCA